CAAGTGTGGCCAGACGCTCTGCTATAAAACACAATTTTTTTTGTCTAAGTCTAAGTTTAGATATTTAAAGGGGTGAAACAGCTTGACCATAGGGAAAGGGGTTCAGAAATCTTTTTACCTGTTTAGTCCAAAATACCACCAGCTCTTCTTTCCGGATGAATACAAATGCAACGATCGTGCCCTAAGTCCGAGTTTTTTCAGCAATCACCGTTATCTCTTTCTTACGCATGGCAGCAATACAATAAAAGAGGGTCTGCCCGCCCCCAGAGGAAGACCTTTATTTTGAACTAATATGAGAGTATCCATTCTTGGCCATGCTGGCTATAATGGTAACGTGGTTATTTTCAACATGGGGATTCTCTACCGGGAATGGAGAGAGTTAGGAGAAGGGAAGGGCCTCATAGCTCCTTACTATAGGTGATTCAGGGAAACCCCCACCCTTTTTTATCAAAATCTTACTAAGAAGTAAGGCCACGGCTCCAATAGGGCACACGTCCATCAAATAAATAGCCGAAGGCCGCAAACGATCAAATAATGGCCCCGCGTTTGTTACAAGCCGAAGGAAAGGCAGCTCGGAGATTAGCAGAGGTTATGGAATCTGACCCAGCCACAACTCCAGCAAGAGTAGGCTCTGAAGAATGAAAAGACGCATGTATAAAGTATAAGTACTTCTTTCCTATGGACTTTTTAAACGGGTTGGAATCCGGTAATAAATAGGCGTATATCGGCCTTCTTTTAGTAGCGAATCTTGAGGTCATCCGGAAACTGGAAAGTCTCCCGTATCCAGTAAATCAGTGTTATCTCTATCTGTCGGAAAGGGGCCAACCAGGTCCTGTTGTCTCTCCTGTCGCATCTGTGTAAACTGTCCGTTGCTTGCTTCTGGAGTGCAGGAACTGGAACTATCACATCAGTCGGATCTGCATTAGTTTTTAACCGTAGTTTTCCTTTCTGAAAAGCATTCCCGGAACAAAGACTACTTTCTCACCGTGGCAACAACTGCAAGCCCGTACAAAAGTAACCTTTGCCGGTGGGGCAAAAGTCTTCTCAGAATCGATACCAAGAGTGAGTCTGAATTTCCCTCAATGGTGGTATTTCCGTCAGGAAGAGGTTTGAGCCCCCCTCTATCTGATAAGGTAATGAACGACGTCTTCTGCAAGACTGGCAATTCCTCAGACATGGCCTGCTGCCACTGAGGGATCCTTGCTGCCTCACTATCATTTTTCGGCTTCAAAGAAGAATGAACAACGGCAAGAAAAGCACTATGCTGGGTCAGACACAAACCATATGGGTGTCACAAATAAGAACAACGTACCTCAGGAAAGGCCAACGGGCAACACCATCCAATCATCTTTTGATAATACATATAATCTTCCAAACAATACTGCGGAGAATCAGACGGAGCAGAATCTTTTTTCTGTTAATAAAGACACTTCTCAGCACATACAGATTTCTGCCGATCCTTCAACCAGTACTGCTTCTCATGATTCTGGGTTGATTCTTCTCATCAGGTAATAGTAGAAGCCATTGACTCATCTCCGGCTGCTAACAATTCCAATGTTGATAATTATGGTATTCAGGCTATTATGCCTATTATCTCTCGGCCTGATCATGAACTCATAAACAAGATGGAGTCTAATATATTCCTTGTTTGACTGAAATCCAAAGATGATGCTAACGTTCCAAAGGAACAAGCTGCTCAGACTAAGGGATACTTATCGGACTCTTTTCCTATGAGAGAAGCAAACATTTCTTTGCAGGAATTTTTTACCATGTGTAAGGTCGTTTACTTGCTTAGCGTTTCACGGGATGGATTTCATTAACACGGATAGACCAGAAATGGTCTTCGTAAGCATACCGCTTTCTGTTCAAGAATCGGTAGCGGTTTTAAGGGAGACTACCGAGCTCCACGAGAAGCGCCTATCATCTCTATGCGAATTCTGACCTTAGCTTTTCGTCTTTGATTAGTATTAGTGAAAGCTCGCTCGACTTAATAATCGCCGTCTTACTCGACTTGCTTACTAGCTGCATTTCTTACTAATATCTAAATTTTACTTGTTAATTTAGAGTTCTAAACTGAGTACACTAGGAGAACAGTAGTTTCCTCTTTTCTCCTTTTTATGAACACGGAATGATCAGCATTGCTTCTCTGGAAACCCGTCTATCTTCGTCATAACCAAACTTCATATCTCGAACCAAGCCCGAGGAGACTGCTTGAGACCATATATCGCCTTTTTTCACCTGCAAACTTTCCCTTCCTCCCCCTGAGCTCGAAACCCTGGTGGAGGTCTCCATGAAGAAAGGCCCTTTTGACATCGAGCTGATGCAGTGGCCAAGATCTGTTAGCTGCAACTGACAGAATGACTCGTATGGAATTGAGTGAGTTTAGTTTGGCCACAGGAGCAAACGTCTCGAGATAATTGATGCTATAGGTTTGTGTGAAACCTTTCGCCACAATACGAGCCCTCTCGATAGAGCCATCCGCTTTGTGTTTCAGGGTATATACCCACCTGCAGCCAACCGTACGTTTGCCTCTTGGTAACGTGATCAGTTCCCAAGTGTCGTTCTTCTTTAGAGCCTCTATTTCTTCTATCATAGCTTTCTTCCCTGATTGAGGGCTTCTTCAAAATTGGGAGGGTATCTTGGTGGAAGAAATCGCGGAAACGATGGACGTAGCCACTGCTAATAAATTCTTATGCGTTGTTAGCTTCTTCTTTACTCTTCTAATAAGATTTCTTCTTCTGGGCTATTGCCAGTTTATTGAAACTTCTGGATAAACTCCTTCTTTCTTCTTGATGAGTTAGAGTTCCTGTTCTGGAATGATTATTAGCGCCTGTGCTAAGGTAAAATCCAGTATATTTCTTTCCTTCAGTGGACTAATCTAGGTAGACATCTGACTTCTTCGCTGGATTGACTAACCCCTTATATCTTAGGAGAAGCAAAAGAATCTGACGCCTAAAAGTCCCTTCTTCTTGGAAAACCAAGGAAGTAGGAACAAGGAAAAAAGGAAAGCGTAAAAGCTGGCAAGCTATAAAGCGAATAGTTCCGGACTGAGTTATTCGATCACAGCACGCAGAGATCGCTACTTAGACTTAGTCCTTGCCTTCAGTCTGGTTGTTAGCCCAAAGAAGGGAAAGGGGAATACGATCTATCCAGGGGTATACCGTGATATCTATCAAAGAAGGTAGCTTTTAAGCGATTGACCATCACGTCAGCTCGGTCCGCATCACAGACTGGTGAGGTCATTGGCTCAAATAAAGACTTATCAACCTTCTTCGCTACCAAGAGAATTTTAGAGAGAAGAAAGACAGCCAGAAGCTCAGGAGGGCGTTTATCTCCTCCATATGCTAATTGTAAAGAGCCAGCACATTGCTTTAGATAAAGCGCAACATGCAAAGCACCAGACTTTCGCATAAGCCGCTAGACTTCCTTCGCATACAAGTAGACGGCTATGCACGACTCCTTGCTTGGTAAGACTATCAGCAGCCACTAATAAGATTCGTTTTAAGAATCCCATTAGGACCGGAAAGTCTTCGAACAACTGCCATCTCCGCGGCGACACACGAATTAGGTAAGGAAAGAGCTTTGTAAAACGATTCATATCGATTACTTAATATTTAACGCCCTCTTCCCTGCTAGTACCCCTGTCCCATTACCATTAAGGTTAGATGGGGGAATTCCCACCAAGGATAAATAGAAAAATAGAATAGAATTAAGATCTACAGAGCTAGCAGGTGCAAATCTGTTATCAATCTTTAGATTTACGTTGGTGACCGGCTTGCTGTCCCGTGATTTCCTCACTAGACAAAGAGTCGATCCTCCACTAATTATGGTATGCCGACACGGCGATCTCCCCTAGTTGGGATCCCTCGTTACGGGGAACCTATAGGTAGGGGAGGGCACCTTGGTATGACCTAAGGAGTGGACTGTCACTGAATTCCATCAAAATCCAATGAGCAACCAGCAACCCACCGAGGTTACAACAATCATGTTAGACTAAGAAGAGCCTTGGGATCCAGCCCCTTGGACAGACCGATGCAACGAGTGAACTTGTCGACTTATCTCACAGAAGGAAAACCAGGTCTATGCCTAAAATCACGTCATCTAACTGATCGAATTCAAAGTCAAGTTCTGAGGCTTGACAAGCCAAAAACACGCTATAGACGGTTACTCCGACAAGGATTCGTTTTCGCGAGCGATTCCTCCCCGTCTCACTTGGGAATCTTCCTATTATACTCTTCCTGCCTGGCAGCATTGGCTTCAGACTCCGGACTGATCCCTTAGATGGTTTTGGCATCTTGCGATGTTTCTTGAGACAAAGCACCTCGCTGTGTACCGTCCATCTGAGAACCTTGGTCCCACTTCGAAGTTTGTAACTGGTTGCGATACTGGAGCTTCGTGATTGACAAACCAACTAAATCTGGTCCAACAGTTGATATTGACATTTTATGTCTTGTGACGAATTGCTTCTTTGATAGATTGTTGCGTCACCTGGGATGGAACATGAAATGCATATAGAAAAGATAGGTTCAATTCAGGACAGGTTGGTTAAGGTAGTTGTGTAGGCTCGCCAGCCTTGTTTCAGAGTCCTTGGTACTCTATTCAGCTAAAGCCCTTAGTTAATACTATTAACGGGGGAGGGCCCCTCTGTCGACGTTACTGACTGCACTGCCACTCGCTCACCCACCTTACTTAATACTTAATAATAGGCTCGCTTCGTTGCTTAAAAGTCGTAGGCAGATGGATTTCCTTTTCTCATAAGAGAAGAGACTAGAAAAAATGGGTTTCTTTTAAAGAAGAGCTACTAGTGATACCTATTCATAAGGTAGCTTAAGTACTCCTCTTAATAGAGCAACTGGTGGTACCTATTTAATATTAAATAGAAGAAAGGAAGAAGCTCCTCCCAGGCGCAACTTCCCCACCTTTGTTGCCTACGCCCGCATTCTGTCCCCCGCCTCTGTTGCCTGTGTGTTGCGCCTCCTACTTCTCACCTTTCGTTTTTCCATTAAGGCGGTGGTTTACCTTTTGGTTTATTTTCCAAACCCTTTCGGTTTCTTTCCTTTCCATGGTTTGCCTTTATTCTTTTTCTTGGAAGGTTTGTGGTCATATAGTTTAGGTTGTTTAGCTTTGACTTCATCTTTTATGGCTTGTAGTTGTTCTTTGGTCAATTCATTTTTGTTCTTTAGTGCAGTGGTGGTATCGTGTACACCATTATCTCTTAGTGTTTCATCCCTGACAGTAAGATCGTATTTTCCTTCTTCTTTCCATTGATCTGTCCCACCTTCATGTTCTTTATATTCTTTATAAAGTTCACTCCAGCGTTCTTTTTTCAGTCTTTTTCTTTCTTTTGTTCCATCTCTTTCTTTCTCATTGAGGTATAGTTTGTATAGTATTGTCTGTGCCTCATCTATCCGGCTCGTGATTAGTTCGTTAAGTTGTCCTTGCATCCTCTCTTTGTCTGCTAGTAGCTCATCTAACATCTGTTCTTTCACAGTTTTAGGGAGACCGTCATTCATATGCTTCTCTTCGGACTGGACTTCAGTAGTCTCTTTCATTGTTTTGTCTATTTCTTCTTTCCCCGTAGTTGTTTCAGCATCTCTTCTCTTTCTTTGACGCAGATCCCTTTCGGGAATTGAATTTATGCAATCTTCCCGCTTATTCGCTTATTCTTTCATTGGACTCTCCTTAAAAAAAGAAAAAATCTCGTATGTAAGCAAGCATCTCTGTTAACAGCTGATATGCGATAGCAGGAAGCAGGATGGGCTGTTACGTAATGGACAGCTACTCAGTCTTCTAGTGTTTATAGTGCATAAACGGCCTACCGGTCTGCGACCCTTTATTCATCAATACTATCTTGATTCATTCATACCCTCATGAGTCCCTTCTCGTTCTCCGTTACTTTTCTATTGTAAAATTTTTGTTGTAATACAAAAAGAAATGCCTATGCCTAATTTTGCACATCATATTAGGAGATTCCTCTTTTTTGGTGCATTCCCTTCCTTTGTTTGATTGAGAGAAGGAAGAATGGAACTGGTTCCAGTGAAAGAAATGAAAGCAAGGGGAAAGATTGACGTAGGTAGATATGCGGAGTGTTTGCTGTGCAGCTAGATCTATGTCACGATATGAGACAATGCCCACCTTTCGGCCTCTCTTTGATCATTCCTGTCTTTCGGTGCTTGCCCTTTCTTTTAAGAATAAAAATAAAGATCTTCATCGATCGCGGCTGCCACTCCTACAGGATCGGGATACAAAGATTACGTATTACGAGAATGTCGTTGAAGTAGGATCGCTAGTGGGATAGTCCAGTGGTACTCCTTGCCTCTGTTGAAACAATTACCCAACGGGGACCGACAGACAACTTGCATAGTAAAGTCTTTTATCTTCCATTCAGGGGTCATGAATGATTAACAGAAACGAAGGGTGAGTGCAACGAACTATACAATTTTTATTAGTCTTGTAGCAAATAAAGGTCCCGGTAGGGGTCAGCAGCGTCGGGAGGCGGAGGTGAACAAGAAGGACTCTCTCTCGCAGCCGATATCCCACCCTTCTTCCGTAAGGATGGATTCGGGCTTAAGCCAACTCGACCAAGTACTTTCCATTTCAACGGGATTCTCGTCTCAAGGGCATTTCCACCATGTTTCAGCCCTTTGCCCCGAGCAGCCATCGAAAGCAAAGAGATCAGGTCGTTATATTATACCAAATAGATGCCGATGCTCCCGAACTGCTTATAGGAGTCTAATTCTCATTCCCTTCCCGCATCACTAGAAAGATAAAGCGATCGAGGAGCGAAGTTATGAGCTGACATGAGTGGAATCGAAGCAACTAGTCCTGTCCAAAGAGTCCCAACCCCAGGGAAAGTCTTTTGTCAGGAAAATGCTCAAAGGATAAAACTTAAAGGGATCGTAGACAAGAACTACTCATGAAGACCCAAAACCTCAGTATGTGGACAATTCTTCCAATCCGGGTCAGAAAGAAGGGTGGTGCCTTAGCTCATGGGTGTAAAAACTCTTTGTCATGTGCTATCTGCTTGGCCAAAAGGCCAAGCCAATGTAACCGGAAAGGAAGATCTCAGGTTTGCAAGTTTGTATGCCAAAATTCTTTGCCTGAACGCGTAGAATTCCCTTAGCTGCCAACCGACCGCGCTGAGGCCCGTGTTGGTGTTCAGCTGGTGGTGTCAGCCAGGGACTTAAGAGCTTGCTTGTCCTTTCCCTCAGTTGCCTTATTGGCTAGCTACAGAGGAGAACTCCTATCTACAATGGATAGATAAGAGAATTCCTAACTCGTCTTTTATAGTCAGTCCACTAGGAAAGAACTAAGAACTTCGAAGGCAAGTCATCCGGTATTCTTGCTGAACTCAAAAGCCAACTACCTTCTATCTCCTGGGCTCATCAACAGCTATAGAAAGAACTCTTAGCTTAGCTACTGAGCTACGAGGAGAGAAAGAGAATGAGTCTCCCTTATCCTTATCCTTCCTTTGTTCGGAATGGAATAGCGTGTCGGTCTTTAGTTCAAGGATTAGTCCCCTCAGCCGTCGGGAAGCGGCTCCCTTCTTCTTTTTGAAGAAGATACCCGGCTCATAATACCACTTTTTGCCCTATACAATGGAGGATTGGATCGTGTCTTTATGAAATTGAATATTACCCAATTTAGTAGAAATCCTGCGAATAAGTCATTCGTTCCAAATAGGAGATGTGAAAAAGAGGGACTTTATTAGAGAGTACCGCCGGGGGACGCCAAAGACTTCGCCAGTTCCTGCTAACCTGCTAAAAGGGTTCCAAGAATTGACTGACATCGTGGACTTATATCTACAAAGAAAGAAGGGGTGGACCAGAGGGATTCCCACTTTCATCAACATCGGTGAGTGACGAAGGAGCCTTTTGGAAAGCCTTCCCCGCCCGCGAGGGGGTTGTAGTTCATCTGCCGAATGAGTAACCTCTAGTATTATATGTATTATCCTAAATAAGGAAGCACTTAGTTTTAACCAAAGCTCGCCGTGGCAGCTTAAAAGAAAGGAAGTCTCCAAAAGCCCAGCCCAGCAATGTCCTTGACTCCAGCTAAGAAAGCTCTTCCAGGTGAATCGCAGAGTGCCGCCCTTCCCTTACTTCCTCTCTCTAAGGTAGGTAAGGCCTATAGCCTATCAGACTTTGACCTAATAGCGGACTTAGCTTCAAAGCTTGAAGTGAAAGCTTTACCTTCAATCAATGCCGGAGAAGTTTCGACATCGGAAGCTAATTAGCGCTGCACCGTCTCTTGTATCGTTTTCTAGAGAGAATTTGAGTTAAGACTAATCCAAAAAGGAAGTAAGCAATCGACCAGACCAATCTTTCTGTGGAGGCGGCGAAGAGCAGGTAAGGCTTTGAAGCCAAGCAAGCTGCTATTGGAAAGAAGTGGAAACTATAACAGCTGTAGAAAGGAAAGAAAGAGAAAAAGAGGTGCCATCCTCTGAAATGGCAGCTAGGCTCGTTAGGAAAACAGACTTCTGAAAAGGAGAAAGGGCTATATGATGGCCCGAGGTTCAGCTTTCAAGGGGGGGATGAGCGAAAGGTGCTCAAACTAGACTATACTATGGGAACGTTCAGAAGCTATGATCGTACCCAGGACCATTAGACGTTTGATTCTTTCTATCAGGGATACCGATGGCTCTGTGATAGGGCAAACAAAACAAGGTGCTTTCCCACTTCCTTTTTCACTTTGCGCTTCACTTAAGGCATCTTAAACACGAAAGACGGGGACCAAACCTCTCTCTCTCTGAGACATCTCAGCGGTAGTTCTTCTCAATTAGCGACCTAGCCACGTGTAAACAAGGAATTTCGTCGATCTAATAGCTAATAGTACATAATCGTAGTAGAAAAATAGCATCAGTGTCTATTAGAAGAGTTGCCTCTCCCAGGTAAATATAGATAGCCTAACCGAACAAAAACAGAAACTCTAAGGAAATAAACAACCTAAGGCTATTTGTTATGATTGGTAAGTTCCCAGCTTCATATATCGATTTATGCCTTTATAGACTCCTTGAGCACCCTTTGAAAGAAAAAAAAAGAAGGAAGGCTTTGGAGTTTTAGGACAGTTGAATACCGGAAGCTTTGAAAGGTTTATGGTCTATCTAGTACGATCGATCAAGTCATTCAGAAAAGTCTCTTCGCGTTGTGTTTATGGAATTATATAAGAACAGGTCGGTGACGGTAGTTAATATTGCTCCTGAGAAATTCGTTGTTTCCAGTTTCGTTTTGTGCATCCCCGGATCAACCAACCTCCACCGTACGTACCTTTCGGTGATGCCAGAAGTCGTTTCGATATACGATTTTATCTTGTTTCAATTTTATTTATTATCCTTGATCCGGAAGTAACCTTTTCCTTTCCTTGGGCAGTACCTCTCAACAAGATTGATCCGTTTGGATCTTGGTCCATGATGGCCTTTTTATTGATTTTGACGATTGGATCTCTCTATGAATGGAAAAGGGGTGCTTCGGATCGGGAGTAATCACTAGTGATAGGGCAAAAATAGGGGGGAAGGACAAAGGAAAGAGCGATGCCCACATTAAATCAATTGATTCGTCATGGTAGAGAAGAAAAACGGCGCACGGACCGTACTCGAGCTTCGGATCAATGTCCCCAGAAGCAAGGAGTATGCCCGCGTGTTTCAACGAGAACACCGAAAAAACCAAATTCAGCTCCACGTAAGATAGCCAAAGTACGTTTGAGCAATCAACATGATATATTTGCTCACATTCCAGGCGAAGGTCATAATTTGCAGGAACATTCTATGGTGTTAATAAGAGGAGGTAGAGTGAAAGATTTGCCAGGTGTGAAATCCCATTGTATTCGAGGAGTCAAGGATTTGCTGGGAATTCCGGATCGAAGAAGAGGCAGATCAAAATATGGTGCGGAAAAACCCAAATCGAGATGAATGGAAGATGCCTCTGGAACTAACTTGTTTTTCTAGATCAGTCGAAGTATTCATTGAAAAGTCTCAATGCTATCTTCGACAGTCTTGAGAGCGAGGGCCGCAATAGCGACCACTTTTAACTCTTTTGTTTCTAAATGATCCCGCTCTTGATCTGGGCGGGATCTATCAGCAGCGGCATTCTTCCTTGCTCGTTCCTAGGAACTCAGTAACGTGGCCAGTAAGTCAGCGAGCATTGAGGCAGGCAGACAGATATTATTAACTGCTTTAAGTCGGTAAGGCAAGGAGGGCGGATTTCACCGATCATTCCTACTTGACGCTTTGGACGAGTATTTTCAAAACCTTAGTTCACTATCATTAAGGGAACTTCTTGGATCGCCGCTTTGAGTCTTGTCTTAAGGCGACGGAAGGCAGAAGAGGGAAAGTCGCTCCTTAAATACGAGGAGTTTCAAGAACCCGGCTGATCAGTGTTCTGTTACTAATATGTTGATGACTTCGGCCAGTTCCTCGGTTAAGTTGCTTAGCATAATTGGTAACTACATGGTGTTGCTGCTATGGCCCTGGAGAGAGATTCCTACTTATACCGGGCAGCTCTACCAGCACTAAATTCCCTTCTTTCCGACCAGGACGTATGTTTCTTTAGCTTGTATATCCTCTTACCATGCAGAGTTATATGTTCAGGAGTTTCCAGCAGTAACCCCAAAGGGTTGCAGTAACACCAAAGGGTTTCAGATTCCGGACTGATCTCGTAGTCGGCTAGCTCATTCGAGCGTATCTCGTTTGGCCTCTTTTTCTCACCCTTACCTTTCCATTTCAAGCTTCATATCCTACTAATAGCCCCCCTTGTCGTTGAATCTCTTGTAGAAACCACCATTGAATAAAATCAAAGGGTTAGTCTTCTTTGATAGAGGAAAGGTTGAATGCTGCCCCCTTCCTCTGACCCCGAATCATTCTTTCAACCTTCGGCCAGGCGCCTAACTAACCTAAAAATTCGGAAGCTCCTGAAGATCTGACCGAAATCGGATTTACTTTTCGCGCCAGATTTGTTGAATGGCCTAGGAGTGAAGTTCAAGGGCTTGGCTTTTTGGCTCAGATTCCGTATCGGCTGTTTGTTCATCAAGCCTATTCTCGAGCCTATATCTACTCTCTTTTCTTTTAGAGGCGTACCTCTCCACGAGATCGAACACTTTACCAAGGATTGAATCCAAAAGCAAGAACTCGGTTGACATCTTGGGTGAAGGTTCATCTTCAAATCTGTCTCCTTGTCATGAACAAACTACTTTCTCTACATTAGAGTGCAAGGTGCGCAGAAGATTCCTTTAGGTAAGCACACTAGAAGGAAAGGACTTGTCTTGTCTGGACTTCCTATGTCTTGCTGCCTCCGCTTGACTCAGGAGGAGAGGAGAGCATTCTTCTACAAAAATCATAAAACGATTATTGCGAATAATGAGACGCTACCCTTGCCTTGAGGAAGATCTGCGAACCGCGATCGAGGGAAGGCTTTTCTTCTTTCCTCGGCTTTCCTCACTTTATCACACTCGACGAAACGGAGAGCAAAAGAACCTTGACTTTAGCAAACTAAGAGACAAGCAAGGACGGGAAGCTACTCGCCCTCGGTCAGTAGAACCCTAGTGAGGGAAGAGCACCCGCTTCTCTTACTATATTAGTATTAGTAGGGCACGCTACTCTTTCCTTTAGGAACAATAGCCGACTAGTCTCTTACACAAGAATTGGTGGACTCGCACGCATAGGTCCCTCTTTCTTTTCTAGTGTACGTACCTCGGCTCGGGGTTTATTCTTTATTAATGGGTGGGCGTGAGAGTGCTCGACTGACTTTCTGTCCAAACAAAAAAAAAGGCTACGTAGTGCAGCTTGGGGGAAGCCCAGGTCCAGTTTAGGGAGGGGCAGTCGCCCAGTAGCGGAGGATAGTGGATCGATTAGCCTACGCTACAAGCAGCACGTTGTTCCTACCCCTTAACCTACCTTATCTTAGGGGAGGATAATCTTTAGTAGTTTTCCATTAAGATCTTTATTGCTTTTGCCGCTCCTAAGAGAAAGAGACCGTTAAAACTAAAACTAAAGCTGGAGGAAAGAGAAGTCTTCCTTCTTCTAGAGCTGCTTTCAAAGGGTGATCCCTTTACTAAGTAGCTTTCACGCTCCCCAGCCTTCTGACCTGCTCCATTTAATATTTAATAATGAGAATAAGCAGACTAACTTAGACCTTAAGGGGGCAACACCAATACCCACTCGATTGGACAAAACAAGACCTGGGTTGACATCCACGAGGCAATTCAAGTAAACAACAGGGTTGGCAACTCGGGGATAGACTTGGTTCCTCAGTGACTCAGAAATGCACCACCTCTTAGGTCAGCTCATCCAAGCGGAGCTGACCCTTCTCTTAACTGGTATTTCCGCTTTTTCTCTTGCATTCCATAATGGGAAGAACCTCTTCGTCTATTCTCTTCGGGGGATAGCAGCAACCTGCAGGCTCGAGAGACCTGTGGAATAAAGAGGAAGAGAAGCACGACTCTCTTATACAAGAAGTAGGGAACAGAGCTGCACCCTAGGGCGGACTGACTCAAAGAAAAGAAAGATCGGG